TAATATTTTTTTTTTCAATTCTATTTCAATTCTATAATAATCGAATTGAAATAGAAAAGAGTTCCAGCACATATAGTGACATATATAGTGAAACGATATTCTGGGTTCTCACGAAAAAGAATCTAATACCCACTCACTCGTTATTATTATTAGTTAATAATCCTAGTGATTGGATTTATATGCTTATTGTGATAGGAAATGAAATATTCAAAAGATTTTTCATCGAATGACTATTCATCTATTGTATTTTCATGTAAATAGAGGCAAGAAAGCTCTATGGAAAAATGGTGCTTCAATTCGATGTTGTTTAACAGGGAGTTAGAATACAGGTATGGGCTAAGTAAATCAATGGATAATTTTGGTCCTATTGAAAATACCAGTGTAAGTGAAGACCCGATTATAACTGATATGGATAAAAACATTCAGAGTTGGAGTGATAGTGACAATCCTTGTAACAGTAATGTTGATTATTTAGTCGGCGTTGGGAACATTCGGAATTTCCTATCTGATGACACTTTTTTAGTTAAGGATAGTAATAGGGACAGTTATTCCATTTATTTTGATATTAAAAAGAAAATTTTTGAGATTGATAATGATCATTCTTTTCTAAGTGAACTAGAAAGTTATTTTTTTTATAGTTATAAGAATTCCAGCTATCTGAATAATGTATCTAATAATGTATCTAAGAGTGACGATCTCGACTACGACCATTCCATGTATGATACTAAATATAGTTGGAATAAACACATTAATAATTGCATTGACAGTTATCTTCGTTATCAAATCTGTATTGATAGTTACATTTTAGGTGATAGTGACAAATACAATGACAGTTACATTTATAGTTACATTTGTGGTAAAGGCGGAAAAAGTAGTGAAAGCGAGAGTTCCAGTATAATAACTCGCACGAATGGTACGAGTGATCGTGATTTAACTAGAAGAAAAAGTTCTAATGCTCTAGATGAAACTAAAAAATATAGACATTTGTGGATTCAATGCGAAAATTGTTATGGATTAAATTATAAGAAAATTTTGAAAGCAAAAATGAATATTTGTGAACACTGTGGATATCATTTGAAAATGAGCAGTTCAGATAGAATCGAACTTTCGATTGATCCAGGTACTTGGAATCCGATGGATGAAGACATGGTCTCTATGGATCCCATTGAATTTCATTCGCAAGAGGAACCTTATAAAGATCGTATTGATTCTTATCAAAGAAAGACAGGATTAATTGAGGCTGTTCAAACAGGCACAGGTCAACTAAATGGTATTCCTGTAGCAATTGGGGTTATGGATTTTCAGTTTATGGGGGGTAGTATGGGATCCGTAGTAGGTGAGAAAATCACCCGTTTGATCGAATATGCTATCAATCAATTTTTACCTCTGATTCTAGTATGTGCTTCTGGAGGAGCACGTATGCAAGAAGGAAGTTTGAGCTTGATGCAAATGGCTAAAATATCTTCCGCTTTATATGATTATCAAGCAAATAAAAAGTTATTCTATGTCTCGATCCTTACATCTCCTACTACTGGTGGGGTGACAGCTAGTTTTGGTATGTTAGGAGATATCATTATTGCCGAACCCAATACTTACATTGCATTTGCGGGTAAAAGAGTAATTGAGCAAACATTGAATAAGACAATACCTGAAGATTCACAAGCGTCTGAATATTTATTCCATAAGGGCTTATTTGATTCAATCGTACCGCGTAATCCTTTAAAGAGCGTTCTTAGTGAGTTATTTCAGCTCCATGCTTTCTTTCCTTTGACTCAAAATTAAATCAAGTAGAGCTTTAAATTATTAAATTTTTTTTTCTTTTTATATATTTATATATATATTATTTTAATAAAATATATTATTTTTTAAATTTGATTAATCAATTTTTTTTTTGAATTTTTCTACTTAATTATTATTATATACTCATTATTTTATATATATCTCACTTAGATATCCTTAGTATAAGTATATATGAATTCTTAAGTATATATGAATTCTAGTGATTATAAAATATCTTTATACTTTTTATACTTTAAACAGGTAAAAATATTAAATATTAATAGAACAATAAAAAAATCAAAAATAACAGGTACAAATATTAAATCGAGGTACCCATTCTATGACAACTCTCAGCAACTTACCCTCTATTTTTGTGCCTTTAGTGGGCCTAGTATTTCCGGCAATTGCAATGGCTTCCTTATTTCTTCATGTTCAAAAAAACAAGATTTTTTAGATACGGGCAGTAGAGACAAATCTCATCTATTTTTTTTTAGATCTAGAAGCAATTCGATGAATTGCTCCTAAAGGTTTACATCAGAATAGTGCTAGTTGATGAGAGTTACTTCGGAAACAAGGAAAAGTAAAGTCAAATTAATTTGGTTGGGTTATTTTCCCAATTGCAATAAAATACAACTGGATCTAATATGGGTTGGCGATCAGAACGTATATGGATAAAACTTATAACGGGGTCTCGAAAAACAAGTAATTTTTGCTGGGCCTTTATCCTTTTTTTAGGTTCATTAGGGTTCTTATTGGTTGGAACTTCGAGTTATCTTAGTAGGAATTTGCTATCTCTATTTCCGTCTCAGCAAATTCTTTTTTTTCCACAAGGGATCGTGATGTCTTTCTATGGAATCGCTGGTCTCTTTATTAGCTCCTATTTGTGGTGTACAATTTCGTGGAATGTAGGTAGTGGTTATGATCGATTCGATAAAAAAGAGGGAATAGTGTGTATTTTTCGTTGGGGATTTCCTGGAAAAAATCGTCGTATCTTTCTCCGATTCCTTATGAAAGACATTCAGTCCATCAGAATAGAAGTTAAAGAGGGTATTTATACTCGTCGTGTCCTTTATATGGAAATAAGAGGGCAGGGGGTCATTCCCTTGACTCGTACTGACGAGAATTTGACTCCACGAGAAATTGAACAAAAAGCGGCGGAATTGGCCTATTTCTTGCGTGTACCAATTGAAGTATTTTGAAAAAAAAAATTAACTGAAAAATGAATGCTTTCTTAAAAAAAAACGGAAAAAATTCAAGAATTTTTTTTTTCGAAATATTTGATATTTTGTATTTTGATAGAAAGGGCGTTCTTTCGTTTCGAAATCCGACTAATATTCATTACTTGAAGTGCTCTTTCATGCATTCATCGAAAGGGGCAATTGCTTCGAATTTTAGCAATTGATATCTTTGGAAACAATATTTTTTTTTTTTCTTCATTCGAATTGGAAGTAGACTCTTTCTCTTTCTTATTCTATTTGTGTATTCTTTCAAAATTCAAGAACTAACTCCCGAATTGCAAATAAAAAAAACGTGAGAATAGATTTATAGGCTCTATGACTTGTAATAGAACTTATGCTTGATAGAAATATTCTTATCATATAGATCTTATCATATAGAGTTGACGAATGAGGTGAAGCTGAGTTCATTAAAGACGAAAAATGGAAAAAAAGAAAGCATTCATTCCCCTTCTATATCTTACATCTATAGTCTTTTTGCCCTGGTGGATCTCTTTCTCATTTAAGAAAAATATGGAATCTTGGGTTACTAATTGGTCGAATATTAGGCAATCCGAAATTTTCTTGAATGATATTCAAGAAAAGAGTATTCTAAAAGAATTCATAGAATTAGAGGAACTCTTACTCTTGGATGAAATGATAAAGGAATACCCGGAAACACGTCTACAAAACCCTCGTATCGGAATCTACAACGAAACGATCCAATTGATCAAGACGCACAACGAAGATCGTATCTATACGATTTTGCACTTCTCGACAAATATAATCTTTTTCCTTATTTTAAGTGGTTATTCTATTCTAGGTAATCAAGAACTTATTATTCTTAACTCTTGGGTTCAAGAATTCCTATATAACTTAAGCGACACAATAAAAGCTTTTTCTATTCTTTTATTAACTGATTTATGTATAGGATTCCATTCGACACATGGTTGGGAACTAATGATTGGTTTTGTCTCTAAAGATTTTGGATTTGCTCATAATGATCAAATTATATCTGGTCTTGTTTCCACTTTTCCAGTCATTCTAGATACTATTTTTAAATATTGGATTTTCCGTTATTTAAATCGCGTATCTCCGTCACTTGTAGTGATTTATCATTCAATGAATGACTGAAAAAATGATCCACTGATCCAATTATAAAGTTTGTTATTTTGTACAAAAGCTAACCATTCCAAAATTGACTTATTCTTTTCTTTTTCTTTCTACCCATCTGGGGGGTTCCCCCTATATTCCAGTAAAATTATTTCAGTAAATAGCAGAATCATGGATAGGGAACTATACCAGTGACCTACCTAATTTTATTGTAGAACTTTTCAGGATCAATGATTGGACCATGCAAACTAGAAATGCCTTTTCTTGGATAAAGGAAGAGATTACTCGATCCATTTCCGTATCGCTCATGATATATATAATAACTCGAGCACCCATTTCAAATGCATATCCCATTTTTGCACAGCAGGGTTATGAAAATCCGCGAGAAGCAACTGGCCGTATTGTATGTGCCAATTGCCATTTAGCTAATAAGCCCGTGGATATCGAGGTTCCACAAGCGGTACTTCCTGATACTGTATTTGAAGCAGTTGTTCGAATTCCTTATGATATGCAAGTGAAACAAGTTCTTGCTAATGGTAAAAAGGGGGCTTTGAATGTGGGGGCTGTTCTTATTTTACCGGAGGGGTTTGAATTGGCTCCCCCCGATCGTATTTCACCTGAGATTAAAGAAAAGATAGGTAATCTGTCTTTTCAAAGTTATCGTCCCACTAAAAAAAATATTCTTGTGGTAGGCCCTGTTCCTGGTCAGAAATATAATGAAATCGCCTTTCCTATTCTTTCTCCCGATCCCGCTACTAAGAAAGATGTTCACTTCTTAAAATATCCCATATACGTAGGCGGGAACAGGGGAAGGGGGCAGATTTATCCCGACGGGAGCAAGAGTAATAATAATGTTTATAATGCTACAGCAGCAGGTATAGTAAACAAAATCAT